CAGTGACTTTGGCACTGGACGCTCCCAAAATGGAGTCGGGGGAATTCAATAATAGACGCCTGCCTTCCTTCGCCTTTCAGGGCCTATCCGAAAGAGAATCCAGTACTTCTTGGTCGTGAATATCTGAACTGGTTGTTCGCTGTTCAAGAATTCTTGTTTAGGCAGTTCATACCATCCATACATAGTGTATTGATCTAAGATTTCAATTCTTCCGTGTTTCAGCAGTAGCATATTGTTCCATGAAAAAATTTTGCATGTCATCCGGGAAAAGCCATCTTTTTCTCACCAATGTCTTTTGCATTTGATCCAATAGTGTTCTGTTAGATAGGAACAGATTTGATAAATACTGATAACTCTCGGATAGAGTATTAGAACGGAAAGATCCATTAGAACTATTGGTTCTTCTAAGCCATCTCCGGCGATGATTCAACCCTTCGAAGCGCTTTTCTTGCGTCTCCTCGAAAATCCAGCTTTTTCTCATAGATTTGATTTCGGAAGTAATAAACCACTTTAATATCTCTTCATCTGCATCTGCAAAGAATTCTCGATGTGAAAACATAGAGGCAAGGGCCGGATCTTCGGATAGGACAAAGAATGGATTTCCAGGGTTCCAAATGAATTGGCTTATTCGAAAAAGGACTTGTTCTTTGGAAATTCGAATTCTAGCTCGTGTCAGGTATATACTCTGCAAGAACGCCTCGTAAAACTTATCACCGACTTCATAATTAAACCTGTCAAATTGAGGTTCAAACCCATCGTTATCTTGATCGTCAAGCTTATAATACACACCCCTCTCCTTCTTTTGCTCATCCGCTTCAAGAGGATTAGGATTCGGTTCAACTTCATCTTCATCATAATACGAATCATTCTCTTGATCATTCTCTTCAAGCTCATCCTCTTCATAGTCCGCAAGAACGAACTGGATCTGCTTGGCCCAAAATGAACTGGACCAATAGGGAACTCCCAATTCATTGTCATTGGTCCTTTCGACCCAATCAAATAGAAAGCCCCAAGGGGACCATATTCTAGGAGCCCAAACTATGAAATTGGAGAACACCTTCTGCGGGTTGACTTTTTCCCCCGCTACAAACACCTCCTCCGATTCATAGATAAATTTCTGATCAATCATAGATTGAAATCCATTTTGTATCATATCTGAGGGATTCCTTGGTTCGGGCCGAAGAAGCAATGGCACTCGATCCTTATCAAACTGACTGCAATCTTTTTCTGTCCGTGAGCATCCCTCTAGATCTGTCCGTGAGAATCCCTCTAGAATGCCTTCTATTTCTAATAGGCCATGAACTAGATCAAAATCATTCTCAACGAGTCTACCATAAGCGATCCTATTGTTTTCCTCTGGTTCGGGTGGAGACCAAAGATCTTGAGCGACCGATCCGGCAGAACAATTCAAAAGATAAAGAAGTATCGTTAATTTCTTCGTGCTCATTCCAAGTTCGACGTACGAGCTGTACAAATAAAAATCCCCTTCGTTACAGAATGTCTTCTGCAAATAGATAGATATCGGATCTATGGGGCAATTATTTAGAAGTAAATTTTGTGCGACAGCCCTTCCTATCTGATAGAAAAGGAGCCGAGAATTCTGAACCGGTATTACATGGGCTCGCAAATCCCAAGTTTGTCTATGACGAGCGAATCTAATTGTATTTTCGTCTATAATCGATTTCCCATGTGAAATACTAATCGATAGGGCCTCATTGGTAAGTGCTATAAGATCTTGTGCATTGGAACCCATGGTTATGGCCGCGAATCCATTAGCCTGGAACGCTTTTTTTTCCAAGCGAAATCCCCTAGTATATGAAAGAGTGAAAAAGTGCTTTCGTTGTTGTGGAATAAGAGGCCTTCGTACCTTAATGCACGTATCTAATCTATGCGGAGCTATTAGAGAGGGATCCACGAATTGGGGAAAATGGGTCGAAGCAATAACAAGACTATTTCCAGTGGAAGATCTTTCACAATCCCAGGAGAGAAGGTTCACTAATAGCTCGAGGGAGAAGGAACCCGAATCCCTAAAATGCAGCTCATGAATGTTTGGAATCCATATTATGCAAGGAGAGATTGCTTTTGTTAATTCGATTTGAAGGCTGATATAAAATTGGGCTACGCGCCACACCGTGTCCATCTCCTCAGTTAGCGCATCCATCCTAGTTAGCTGTTCCAGCTCCATATTAATCTTATCGTCATGAGCATCTCTCTCCTCAAAACTATAGATACTAGGATCAAAATCAATATCCATATCGTCAAAAACATGAATATCTTGATTAATAGCCTCAATAGGGTCACGAGCATCAATAAAAATCTCGATCTCATCATCACTGGCATCACTGTCATCATCATCATCAGCAAAACGAAAAACTGTATCCCGGAACTTGTCCAGAAATATCGTAATGAAAGGAAGATAGGAGTTTTTCGTTAGGTATTTGACCAAATAGGATCGTCCAATTCCTATAGAACCTATCACTAAAATACCCCGAGAGGGGGT